CATGGATTCGAGGGAACAAGAGAACAATAGCCTGACAAATATTTTGTTCGGTCCGATTCAGGTGCCAATTCAGGTACCAAATAGAACCCATCATTGGTTTGATCATTGATAAGGTGAATACCCAGTCCCTTCAATGCTAGGCATAATGAGGATAAGGACCTCAAAATAACCTCTTTTCGTCCTATGAACTTTAAGGTGTATGAAGTATCATATTTGACTCTTGGGGCGGATTGATAGAGACTCCATTTAACTTAGGTTGATCTAGGCCGGAGGCAGACCTACGTCAGGGTAACCCTTCTTTGAAACACTTTGGTATTGCTCCCGGATCAGAATTCAAATAATGAATCCGAGCGCATGGAGCCATCTCGTTATCTTCCTGTCAAGAAAAAATATGGTGGACTAGCCGATCTTTTTATCAGTTAATGAAAGAGCCCAATGCAAAAAAAAAACGCATGTTGGGTCTTTGAAACAGTTCGAATCATTTCGATAATAATAAGTTTGATCTGTTTTACCGAGAAGGTCTACGGTTCGAGTCCGTATAGCCCTATACATTTTTGTATTCATTTCCTAATTAGTGCGTGTGACCGGCCGGTTGATTGTTCCATAGAAATGGAATCATTCCCACAGGATCACGGAGATCCCTCGGGGCTTGAAAACAATAATTTATTCCAATGGATCCAATCGGATCGGTATTTTCAAATCTCGGATAAACAAACCCATTCTTCTTCATTAATCTTCGTCTGTGAATGACATACGGCCTTTTTCCTCTTTTATTTGTCCATGATCCAAGATTTAGTGATACACCTTTGCTTTGGTATACCCAAGTCAATTTATGAAGTCAAAATCATAACATGAGCCTGGCTCAAGAAAAACTCCAACCTGACCCAACCAAATCAAATCCAAATTCAATCTAATAGTAAGTCACATTATCTAGAACCTATTCTTGTTCTTGTATTTGTAGAAAAGCCAGAGTTTCAAAAACGAAGCTCTTTGGTAAGTTTTATTGTACAATAGGCTTTTCTTCGTATAACCGGCTTAGCAAAGCAAGTAGTCATTTTTCTGTACAATACTTATAACTTATTTAACTTATTTTTTTTTATTCCAATCTACCCAATCCAATTTGTTCATCATTCCAATTCTACCAATGCAGGCTTTATCTAAAAAGATTAGGGCCCATTTGAACTTGGATGAGTTAGGAATCCCCCGACGTATCGCCTTTTGGCAGAACAACAATCCCAATTCATTGTTTTAGAGACAATGAATTGGTCCTAAATGTATCAACGCACCCTCTTCTATTTCTATGTTCTATGAGTTGGTTTTGGGATGGGGAGATTTTGTCTATCGAATCGTTCGACAACGCATGATTCCATTCGAAGTATCTTCTGTAAATCATTTACGATTCAGCCGACTCTACCATTAAACTATGCCCCATTTTGTAGGTTTGCTTCAAAAGAAACGTTTTTTGTTGTCACGAAACCTAACTCGTTGGTTGGTCCTGCTAGGTGTTATTATTACATTAAATAAATAAGTATTTCGAGTCATTCCAAATCACGATCTTTAGTCCTAGAAATGGGTCTGAAATGATTCTTTCAAGACTTCTAACTCGGGGGTAAAGCCGGGGCCGGGGTAGTACAGGTCCAAAGTTTCCTAATTTGGGTATAGGAACCCATGAGTTTTTATATGTAAGGGTTCCTCACAATTCAATGGATTGAATCAAATCAATTAAGTATAAATCTGGGACAGGGAGAGAGAATCGAATCGGTCGATGCATTCCGTTTTCGTATCCGTATCAAATCAATAGAAACAATAATCCTCTATCCGGATCTTAATGAAAAGAATACACCAACACAGCCACGTAGAATATACCATAAATCCCGAGATGGAAATTCCTAGAAATTCTATTACATCTGACTACTGACTATATTCTAAATCACTAAGAAAAAAAAAAAAGAGAGAGAGAGAAAAAATGGGCCAGACCTCCTCTTTGGCTCTATTATATTAATAGAATATTGAAATTATTTATGTTTAATATTTCATTTAATCTTATTTGAATAATATTGTTTGAATATTATTTCAATTTCAATTCATATTATTTAAAATATTCTTTAAAAAAAATTCCTTAATTCCTTTTTTTGTTTGATAGAAAACCCGAGGCAAGGTAGGAGAGAGTTTGATTTGTATAATAGCATTATATGTCTACACCATATCTAAATAGAATCGAAGTAAGTGTAAGTGGGATTCCGTTGGATGAATCTTGAGACGATACATGACCCACAACAAGTAAACAAACGAAACTATGTGGTTTGATCAAAATTGTTGTTTCGACTAATGCAGTTATGGATGAATTGAGAATTCCAATTTGAATCAACTAATTCGGTATATTCCACATTAATAGGAGTGCTTCTATGTTTCTGCTTCACGAATATGATATTTTCTGGGCATTTCTAATAATATCAAGTGTTATTCCTATTTTGGCATTTCTAATTTCCGGAGTTTTGGC